AATATCTAATAAATAGAAAATCGAATAGTAGATAATCTGTTATGAAAGAAAGAAAACATTCTTTGAAGAATCAAGATTCGTAACCAATCCTTGCCTTATTTGTTGGATTAGGTCTAACTTTCTTGACTAAACTGCAAGAGTGGAACTTTATGAGATGAAATAGGGAAAGACAGAAGATAAAACTTAAAAGGATAATTGAAGTGACTCGTCTTCGAATCAACTTTGGTTGGGGGTTCGAAAAAGGAATAAAAATAAAGTAAATTCAAGGAGGAGCTTTCCTTTTTTTAAGGGGCCCCTCGGGGGGTCGTGGAATGCTTTTCTTCTCCTCTTATTCCATATGGAATACAATCAGTTAAAATAAGAAGGAATAGGGGAATATTCGACCGTTTCAATTCTTTATTTATCTTTTATTCCAAAATTCTCCCGAAAATCCAATTTCATTTTTCAATGGGGTTAGATGATCTAGTTCTTAATATTATTACTTTACTCAATTGACAGATTCCACAACAAATCTCTTGATTCGGAATTAGGGACTCATGTCGCATCTGATGAATCGATTCTCTTTTACACTTCTGTATCTCACTCGATCTTGTTTTTTAGTATTATCTAAAATAACCGATGAATTCTGAATTTTCCATAACTTAGGTAAGTGCTTTACCAACATATGTAGTGTAGTAAAAAAATAAATGGAATTTAACCCTTTCATGCTTACTATAACTAGTTATTTCGGTTTTCTACTGGCTGCTTTAACTATAACCCCAGCTCTATTTATTGGTTTGAACAAGATACGTCTTATTTGAAATGAATTGAATGAATAAGTCAGAAAAGCAAAATCTTTCTTTTGGATTCCTGGTATTCTACGACTCTTTTCCACACTAATTACCAATTCTTTTCTTGGTCATTGAGATTCGTGGATAATTTAGACTACTATTTAGGGATAGATCGTACCTCTTTTTTTTATCCCCTCGAACAAATCGAAATGATTGAAGTTTTTCTATTTGGAATCGTCTTAGGCCTAATTCCTATTACTTTAGCGGGATTATTCGTGACTGCGTATTTGCAATACAGGCGTGGGGATCAGTTGGATCTTTGATTGAGTAATATTTCTTTTTTGATTGACCTCCTCCAGACCAGAGAGGAGGTCAAATTGGAGTTGCAATTCAACTTTGTTTTGTTAAGTTATTTTACTCTGCTTCGACATAAGATAGATGGAATCACGCTCTGTAGGATTTGAACCTACGACATCGGGTTTTGGAGACCCGCGTTCTACCGAACTGAACTAAGAGCGCTTTCATTCAAAAAGAAAACCCTTTTCTACTCCTAACGTGTCTCACGTACGTATAGTATCCACAAATTCAAGTTATACCCACTTTAATTGATCCCCTCGCTACTGCCCATAAAGAAGAAAGAAGTAATAGGTAGGGATGACAGGATTTGAACCTGTGACATTTTGTACCCAAAACAAACGCGCTACCAAGCTGCGCTACATCCCTTTTCCAAATTGTTGTACAATGGCATTGTACACAATTCCTGTCTTGTTTTCCACATCGTAATTTTCTTCTCTTTCTCTATCTATATAGAACCTTCTTGTCATTTCTTCTTTTTGGTCTCATATAATCAAGTCAAGGAATGGTATACATCTAAAATCGAATCTAATTTCACCTATAAAAGAAAGATTACTATTCCTTGGTAATGTATAGGAAGAAGAGGTCATCTTTTTCTTTTTTAGGGATAGGAAAATCTCGTCTATACGGTTCATTCTATATAGAATATTGATTTTGTTTTTTTAGTTAGGAATTTCGCCTAAACAAAAGAAATACAAAAGATCTTGGGCAAGAGTATCTGATCATATATGTATTCCAATAAGGAAGGAGGATTTTCAATGCGGGATATAAAAACATATCTCTCTGTAGCACCCGTGCTAAGTACTCTATGGTTTGGGGCTTTAGCAGGTTTATTGATAGAAATTAATCGTTTATTCCCAGATGCTTTGTCATTCCCTTTTTTTTAATTCTAGTTATTGCTATGCGAGGAATTCTTCGTGACATGACGAAAATTTTCCCTTTTTCAATCCTTTTTTTTTTAGTATAGGAAGGAAAAAGAAAGAAAAGATGGATTGGGTTGAACCTCAGAGTCATGAAAAATTCGGTAAATCCCATTTTGGAAAACAGAAATTCAATTAAAAGCGGTATCCAAGCTAAGTCAGGCCTCAGAAATCAGAGCATAGAAAGAGGCTGGGCTGGCTACTTAAATGAAAGGATTTCGAAGCAAAATCCTTGCTATTGCTAATTCGACAAGGATTGTATTCTTTAATTATTTCTCCATTTTTTATTACTTAATTTAAGAATTTCCAAAATTTTTTATTCTAATGGATTTTATTCTTCTTCTTCGGATTCAAAATAGAAGAATAAAAGAATAAGTAGAAGAATTAAGTTAAGTCAATCCAAAAAAGAAAGGAGGTTCATGGCCAAGGGGAAAGATGTTAGAATCAGACTTATTTTGGAATGTATCAGTTGTGTTCGAAAAGGTGCCAATAAGGAATCGACGGGGATTTCTAGATATAGTACTCAAAAGAATCGCCACAATACACCTGGACAATTAGAATTCAAAAAATTTTGTCGTTATTGTCGCAAGCATACGACTCATGGCGAAATAAAAAAATAGGAGCATCGTGTGTTCGATCTTTCCAAAGAACAGATTTAATATATAGAACATAGATAGAATACAAAATACAAATCAACTCATTTGATTTCAGGTAGATATTATTTCATATGTATAGAGGGTATTCATATACTATATATGAATCAAATAATATATGGACCAAAGAAAGACTACTTCTTCTGGATCCAAAATTAATAAAATAAAGAAATCCATTTTTTTCCAATTTTTTAATAAAGAATAAATCATGTATACATCTAAACAACCTTTTCATAAATCTAAGCAACCCTTTCGTAAATCCAAGCAAACTTTTCAAAAATCCAAGCAAACTTTTCGTAAGTCCAAGCAAACTTTTCGTAAATCCAAACAACCTTTTCGTAAATCCAAACAACCTTTTCGTAGGCGTCCTCGGATTGGCCCGGGGGATCCAATTGATTATAGAAACATGAGTTTAATTAATCGATTTATTAGTGAACAAGGAAAAATATTATCGAGACGAATAAATAGATTAACCTTGAAACAACAACGATTAATTACTCTTGCTATAAAACAGGCTCGTATTTTATCTTTCTTACCATTTCGTAACTATGAGAATGAGAAGCAATTTCAAGCCCAGTCAATTTCAATAATTACTGGTCCTAGACCCAGAAAAAATAGACATATTCCTCAATTAACGCAAAAGTTCAATTCCAATCGAAACTTAAGAAACTCCAACCAGAATTTAAGAAACAACAATCGGAACTTAAGTTCCGATTGTTGATGTTTTATTCGAAAGGGCCAGACCTATATATAAGGAAAGTAATCCAGTTTTGATTCTTGTGTTTGTTATAAGAAAGAAAAATGGGGAAGAATAAATAGTTTTTTTATTTATTGCAACATGCTCGTTGATTCTTACCACTTAATCTTAATTTATTGTATCTTCCCGGAGTTCCCTCTCCGGGAATTCGGTTTTAATTATTCCTGTATATTACTTTTTTATCCATTTAATTGATGATCTTTATTTTATTGGAAATCGTGTAAAGATTATTTGGATTTGATACAGCTACTTGTGCAAGCATTTTACGATTAAGAATCAATTCCTTCTTGTACAGATTGTGTATTAATTTACTATAACTATTGAATACTTTATATATCCGCGTTGCTGCGTTTATCCGAGTGATCCACAAACGACGAAAATCCCTCTTTTGCCTGCCTCTATCTCGATGAGAGGAAACAAAAGCTCTTCTTACTTGTTGAGTAATCATTCGATTAAGTCTTAAATGAGCCCCTCTAAAGTTTGAGGCAAATGAACGCATTTTTGTTCGTCGTCTCCGAGCTATATATCCTCGCGGAACTCTGGTCATTGAATCAAATTAACCTTAATGAATAACTAATGATTTCTCTTCTTTTAGCCATCCTTTTTCCCATTAATAACAAAACGAATTATTCCGATATATAAAATATTAATTCCAATGGCTTTTGCTACTGTAACCTTCCCAACCACGATTTTTTATTCTATTCCCTTCAGTTATTTCGCATAGAAATAACAAATTCTAACGATACTCAAAAAAATAGTGGGTTCCATCGTTTCTATGGTTCCCTTTTAAACGGTGAGGCCCTCTCTATACACCGGAGCCCTTTCTTTCATTTCATCAAAAGGTATTGTGAACTTGTATAGTTCACATTCTTTGGCTCTACCTATCCATTATAGAGTAAATAGCTCTTTTCACAATAAGAGTTATCCATACAGTGACGGCATTTAATTATGAAAGTTGGCTAAGTAGCTGACCCTGTTAGTCCGTTCTTTTAAGATAAAGGAGCATAAGCCTTTTTCTTTTTATTACTATTTCCTCCGCTTAATGGATAACCATTCTCTACCAATGGGGGAATTGCTTCTTATTTCCAATTTAGATGATTGGATTTGCACCAAAGGAAACCAGAAATTCCATATTACCATAGAAATCTAGGATAGAGCTTCTCTATCCTATTCATTGGTACCGATCATGGATACTTCCAAAATTGTCTTATTTGTTTGAACTCATGATCTGAACGAGTCACACATACACCCTAGCACATGTTCCTCGACGCTGAGGACATCCCTTAAGCGCGGCCGATTTTCTAGCATTTCGTATTGGCTGTCTTGCGTTTCTAATAAGTTGTTTAACCGTTGGCATGTCGTATGTATATAGAAAAAAAGGATTGGTTTAGATCGATCTTAACCTGATGATTGATCATCATGAAGTATTTCTATTTTCTATTAAATCGCAGAAAACCTGAATTTAGGTTTGAAATAAATTTACAAGAAATGCGACCACTACCAATCCTTAAACATTTCCGGAAACCACACTGGATCAGTATCGCAGTGCTCGTCAATCATTTCATCCCCTACAATATCGACAAGTCCATAAGCTTTGGCTTCGTCTGCTGACATAAAAACATCCCTTTCCATGTCTTCGGATACAACCCAAAAAGGCTTGCCTGTTCTTAGTGCATAAACCCTTGTGATCATTTCGCGAACTTTGTGTAACTCTTCCACTTCTAGTAAAAATTCTGGTGTCCTTGCCCGATAATAAGCACTAGCAGGTTGGTGAAGCATAATCCTCGCGTGAGGGAATGCTATACGCTTGGTGGGTTCTCCTCCAAGCAGAATGAAGGATGCCATGGACGCAGCTATTCCGAGGCATATTGTATATATATCTGGTGTCACCGTTTGCATCGTATCAAAAATTGCCATTCCTGAGATTAGCCACCCGCCTGGGGAGTTTATAAACAAAAAAATATCGCTAATTCCATCTTCTATACTGAGATATACCATGAGACCTGTAATATGATTCGTGATCTCGCAACGAATCTCTTGACCTAAAAAAAGTGTCCTTTCTCGATACATAACATTGTATAAGTCAACCCAAGTCGCTTCTTCATCTCCGGGAATCCGGTAAGGTACTTTTGGAACACCAATGGGCATATTAGATTAATATTATTAAATTTAAGTAAGAAAACTATACTTTAATATGGAAACGTAAGAATGGAAGAGAAAGAAAGAATCCGCAGTTTATTGTCTTTTTTTTTTTCTTATTCTATATGAATACTATAGATTCTATTAATACGTAGATTGAAATAATACATAGATTGAAAGGTTATATCTATAAGGAAGGTAAGACAGATTGAATAAAGAAAAAAGAATCGGTGATTGGAATGATAAACAAAGAGGGATAGGGATCTATTCTTCGTTTTTTTTTCCAAATAGGCCAAGCTACCCATTGCATATTGGCACTTATCGAGTATAGAATAGATCTGCTTCTCTTTCTTCTTACGAACAGAATTGGCTTCTTATTTTTAATGGAATGAAATAAATATTCACGCTTTCTGACACAGAATCCCCTAGAGGGGTTAGGTACATAGGATATGGATAGTCTTTTCCAATGCGATAAAATAAAGCGACATCGTGTCTATTTTTCTTTGCTAAAGGGGTATTTCCATGGGTTTGCCTTGGTATCGTGTTCATACTGTTGTATTGAATGATCCGGGTCGATTGCTTTCGGTGCATATAATGCACACAGCTCTAGTTTCTGGTTGGGCCGGCTCGATGGCTTTATACGAATTAGCGGTTTTTGATCCCTCTGATCCTGTTCTGGATCCAATGTGGAGACAAGGTATGTTCGTCATTCCCTTCATGACTCGTTTAGGAATAACCAATTCGTGGGGTGGTTGGAGTATTTCAGGAGGAACTGTAACGAATCCGGGTATTTGGAGTTATGAAGGTGTGGCAGGTGCGCATATTGTGTTTTCTGGCTTGTGTTTCTTGGCAGCTATCTGGCATTGGGTATATTGGGACCTAGAAATATTCTGTGATGAGCGGACGGGAAAACCCTCTTTGGATTTGCCCAAGATCTTTGGAATTCATTTATTTCTTGCAGGGGTGGCTTGCTTTGGCTTTGGCGCATTTCATGTAACGGGTTTGTATGGTCCTGGGATATGGGTGTCCGATCCTTATGGACTAACTGGAAAAGTACAAGCTGTAAATCCAGCGTGGGGTGTAGAAGGTTTTGATCCTTTTGTTCCGGGGGGAATAGCTTCTCATCATATTGCTGCGGGTACATTGGGCATATTAGCGGGCCTATTCCATCTTAGTGTCCGTCCGCCTCAACGTCTATACAAAGGATTACGTATGGGCAATATTGAAACTGTACTTTCCAGTAGTATCGCTGCTGTTTTTTTTGCAGCTTTCGTAGTTGCCGGAACTATGTGGTATGGGTCAGCAACTACCCCAATCGAATTATTTGGGCCTACTCGTTATCAGTGGGATCAGGGATACTTTCAGCAAGAAATATATCGAAGAGTTAGCGATGGATTAGCCGAAAATCTTAGTTTATCAGAAGCTTGGTCTAAAATTCCCGAAAAATTAGCCTTTTATGATTATATTGGTAATAATCCGGCAAAGGGGGGATTATTCAGAGCAGGCTCAATGGACAATGGGGATGGAATAGCTGTTGGATGGTTAGGACATCCCGTCTTTAGAGATAAAGAAGGGCGCGAGCTTTTTGTACGCCGTATGCCTACTTTTTTTGAAACATTTCCGGTTGTTTTGGTAGATGAAGAGGGAATTGTGAGAGCGGACGTTCCTTTTAGAAGAGCAGAATCCAAATATAGTGTTGAACAAGTAGGCGTAACGGTGGAGTTCTATGGTGGCGAACTTAATGGTGTAAGTTATTCTGATCCTGCTACTGTAAAAAAATATGCGAGGCGTTCCCAATTAGGGGAAATTTTTGAATTAGATCGGGCTACTTTGAAATCGGATGGTGTTTTTCGCAGCAGTCCAAGGGGTTGGTTCACTTTTGGTCATGCTACCTTTGCTTTGCTCTTCTTTTTCGGACACATTTGGCATGGCGCTAGAACCTTGTTCCGAGATGTTTTTGCTGGTATTGATCCAGACTTGGATGCTCAAGTGGAATTTGGAACATTCCAAAAAGTTGGAGATCCAACTACAAGGAGACAGGCAGTCTGATACCACATTGCTATGGTATCTTTCATCTCTCTTTTTTGATTTGACATGGGAAACATCTCCCATCCTTTCTTTGACTCTTTTTCTTTCTTTATATGGGAAATGATCCCAAATGACAAATGAATAGGTGTGGAAGTTATAATTGTAAATAAACCACGATCGAATCTATGGAAGCATTGGTTTATACGTTCCTTTTAGTTTCGACTTTAGGGATAATTTTTTTCGCTATCTTCTTCCGAGAACCACCTAAGGTTCCGACTAAAAAAATGAAATAATTTCATTGAAGTAAGAAGTCTCCCCATCTGGGAGACTTCTTACTTCAATTAGTCCCCGTGTTCTTCGAATGGATCTCTTAATTGTTGAGAGGGTTGCCCAAACGCGGTATATAAGGCATACCCAGTAAAGCTTACAAGTAAACCAGATATGGAGATGGCGACTAAAGTTGCTGTTTCCATTTTTATAGAATTTCAAGATTACAATGGATCTACGAAAAGATCGTGTATTTACAACTACAACGGAATAGTATACAAAGTCAACACCAATGATTAAATAGAATTTATGGCTACACAAACCGTTGAAGATAGTTCTAGACCTGGGCCAAGACGAACTCGCGCAGGTAGTTTATTGAAACCCTTGAATTCGGAATATGGGAAAGTAGCTCCGGGTTGGGGGACTACTCCTTTTATGGGGGTCGCAATGGCTTTATTCGCGATATTCCTATCTATCATTTTAGAAATTTATAATTCTTCTGTTTTACTGGACGGAATTTTAATGAATTAGGTTTCTACTAACTAAAACTACGAAGTCATAGTTTTTCCATCCAAAAAAGCCTTTCTACTTTAAGCTCTACATTTCTAGACATTCTGGTAGTTCGACCGTGGAATTTTTTTGTTTCGGTATCTCTGGAATATGAGTGTGTGACTTGTTAGAATTGATCCTATTGATAATACATAGAAAGGGCCTGTTATCTCTATCAAGATGATTCTAATTCGTCGGATATTTATTATTTATTCTAGTATCTGGAACACGAAATAGATAGAGTGGATCAAGAAAAAAAAATGGAACTATGATTCATACTCACTATTCAGACCTCGCAACCAGACTGAAAAAAATTCAAGTAGTTTTTAATAAAAAAAGAAAATGTCTTCCTTCCAAATTTGTTTGCCCAAAAGACAACTTTTTTTTTTTCTCTTGATTTTGTCGAGTTATTACACCGATTCAATAAATGATCATCAAGCGGTTCTTATTCGAAGAACCCTTGCCTTTTGTTTAGCTTGAGACTCAATCATCGTGGCTCTAGTATGAATCTAAGGTTTTAATTGAACTGATTCATAGGATCGCAACAAGATAATTTCTATCAGAAAACTACTAGAATTTTTGCTTTATTTATTTACTAGTAAAACAAAACAAGAGTAAATCCGCATTACGCAAAAAAAAAAAAGAAATCCAAAATAGGGAAGAGAAAAGTCAAGAGGCCTCTAATGACCAACATAAGGCAAAGAAAGGAAGACAGATGAGCCAACTTGAGATTTTTTGGCATTATCATCATAAAGAATAAATTCTGGATTTTTCTTATTTCATATCTTCAAGGCAAATCGACCCAATCCAGTGGCTGATGAAGTTTTGAACCCTTTTTTTCTAATATCCGTTGAAAATTTGTGTGTTTCTGCTTGAGCCGTACGAGATGAAATTTTCATATACGGTTCTCGGAGGGGGACTCGGGTTAGTTACCTATCTCAATAAAGTATATGATTGGTTTGAGGAACGTCTTGAGATTCAGGCAATTGCGGATGATATAACTAGTAAATATGTTCCTCCTCATGTCAACATATTTTATTGTTTAGGGGGAATTACACTTACTTGTTTTCTAGTACAAGTCGCTACAGGTTTTGCTATGACTTTTTACTACCGCCCAACCGTTACAGAGGCTTTTTCCTCGGTTCAATACATAATGACCGAGGCCAACTTTGGTTGGTTAATCCGATCAGTTCATCGATGGTCAGCAAGTATGATGGTTCTAATGATGATCCTGCACGTATTTCGTGTGTATCTCACAGGTGGATTTAAAAAACCCCGCGAATTAACTTGGGTCACAGGTGTGGTTTTGGCTGTATTGACTGCATCGTTTGGTGTAACTGGTTATTCTTTGCCTTGGGATCAAATTGGTTATTGGGCAGTCAAAATTGTGACAGGTGTACCTGAAGCGATTCCGGTAATAGGATCGCCTTTAGTGGAGTTATTGCGTGGAAGTGCTAGTGTGGGCCAATCCACTTTGACTCGTTTTTATAGTTTACATACTTTTGTACTGCCTCTGCTTACTGCCGTATTTATGTTAATGCACTTTCCAATGATACGTAAGCAAGGTATTTCGGGTCCTTTATAGGGAAGGCATATCATAGAGAAAGATAATTCTAATTCTCATATATCATATCGGGTAGGTTGTGGTATTTCATTGCTACAAACATGGGTTATTGTAAAATAAGACATGTCATTTGGATACTTTTCTTCAACTCCGAAGTATTTTGATACAAATAGTTGAAGTTAATTTTACGAAAGAAAATAAGGCGGATTATGGGAGTGTGTGACTTGAATTATTGATTTGGCCATGCAGATAAAGAATTGGATCTGCCACATTAGAATTCACAACTAAAGGTGTCTCCGCATCCAATCAACACGTAAGTCCCCTATCTAGGAAGGATAGGCTGGTTCACTTGAGGAGAATATTTTCTATGATCATACCCCGACCATGTCATCCATGAACAGGCTCCGTAAGATCCCATAGAGTAGAAATGGAATAAGTCATATCACATGATCTAATTCTCTATTTATTACACTTACTTTTTTATTATAGTATGGAAATGCATTCATTTTCTTTGCATCGATTGCGATCCGCAATACTATCGGAGTAAAAGAAGGTATCTAAGGAAGAACGTAGGCTAGACTTTTGGATTTTTTATTAGTAACAAGTAAATACTTTGTTTGGACGTAAGAAATTTGCGATATTGAGGGGATAAACACCAACTAATCAAGAGACATGAGACAATCCACAAAGCAATTGATCATGATCAATTTTGCAAGCCCACTTGGATATTGAGCATTTACCCATAAGAATAGGATTCTTTTCAATGAGTAGTTGTAGGTGCAACTTCGGAAAAGAGAATCTGATAAAGCTTTTCTTACCTAGAGTCATTGAGTCATTATATACCTTATTCTATTATGGATCTTCCACGGTCTTTTTTCTTTCATTCTTGCTCGAGCCGGATGATGAAAAATTCTCATGTCCGGTTCCTTTGGGGGATGGATCCTAAAGAATTCACCTATCCCAATAACAAAGAAACCTGACTTAAATGATCCTGTATTAAGAGCAAAATTAGCTAAAGGGATGGGACATAATTATTACGGGGAACCCGCGTGGCCCAACGATCTTTTATATATTTTTCCAGTAGTAATTCTAGGTACTATTGCATGTAATGTAGGTTTAGCGGTTCTTGAGCCGTCAATGATTGGTGAACCGGCGGATCCGTTTGCAACTCCTCTGGAAATATTACCCGAGTGGTACTTCTTTCCCGTGTTTCAAATACTCCGTACAGTACCCAATAAGTTATTGGGCGTTCTCTTAATGGTTTCTGTGCCAACGGGCTTATTGACAGTACCCTTTCTAGAGAATGTCAATAAATTCCAAAATCCATTTCGTCGCCCAGTAGCTACGACAGTTTTTTTAATCGGTACTGCGGTAGCTCTTTGGTTAGGTATTGGAGCAACATTACCCATTGAAAAATCCTTAACTTTAGGTCTTTTTTAGGGATTTTTCAGGTTGATTCATTCAACCGTGAAGTACCGTGCATAGGTATCTAGGAAATAGTTACTTCCAAGTGAATCTTCCCTAGATACCTAAAATCCATTTTATTATGATCCATTTCGCGAAAATATAGATTGTGCCAAAGATGCAAAATTGTTTTCTTTTTTTTTTATTCTAACTCGAAAAGGAAGAAGAGGAAAAAATTGCAATGGATTTAAAACGAGAACTTATTCTTAGGTAAATCAATTGGGAGATGCTTCTCTAGAGTGTCCCATATCTGTTTTCCATCTTCCATACGAAAACTGTCAATTCTCATAAGATCTTCCTCAGTCTTACTCAAAAGGTCCAATAGTGTATGTATATTGGCCCTTTTGAGACAATTATACGTTCTAGAAGGCAATTCTAATTGATCAATAAAAATACAATTCAATGGAATTCCTTTTTTGTTTTTCTTTAGATTAGTTAATTTTTTTTGAAAGGTTAAAAGGGGTGGAGTAAACCTGTTTTTATTTTCTTCGAAACTAGTGCCCTCTTCCTCCGCGTGTAGAAAAGGAAGAAATAAATCAATCAAATTACGAGAAGCCTCATAAAGCGCTTCCTTAGGGGTTAAACTTCCATTCGTCCATATTTCTAGAAAAAGTATCTCGTGTTTTTCATTTCCATTCCCACAATAAAAAATACTATAATTCACATTTCGAACAGGCATGGATACAGCATCTATGGGATAACTTCCATCTTGAGAGTTCTTTCTGAGTTCCGTGTGATATCCGCGATCTCTCTTGATCTGTAACTCAATACAGAAATCAATGGGCTCTGTCAAGTTAGCTATAGGTTGTGCCATATCAACGATCTCTACGGAAGGGGGTAAGATGATATCTTGAGCAGTTATGTATCTAGGACCTTTGACACAAATTGATGCGTCTCTAACTCCATAGAGATTACTTCTCAATACAATTTCTTTCAAATTTAGTAAAATTTCTTGTACGGATTCTTCAATACCTGCTATTGTAGAATATTCGTGTGGCACGCTCCCAAATTTTGCACGTGTGATACATGTTCCTTCTATTTCTCCAAGTAAAGCTCTTCGCAAGGCAATACCGACGGTATCCGCTTGACCTTTTCTAAGCGGGGACAAAATGAAACGACCATAATAAAGACGCTTACTATCTACTCTTGATTCAACACACTTCCACTGTAGTGTTTGAGTGGATCCTGCTACCTCCTCTCGAACCATAATAGACTAGTATTATTATTTGATCATTGAATCGTTTATTTCTCTTGAAAGCGGTTTAATTCTTTTACAGACGTCTTTTTTTAGGAGGTCGACATCCATTATGCGGCATAGGTGTTACATCGCGTATACAACTTAATCGTACACCACTTTTAGCAATGGCTCGTAATGCGGCATCTCTTCCACTACCAGCACCCTTTACCATAACTTCTGCTCGTTGCAAACCCACTGTACGAATAGCATCTACTGCTGTTCTTTGACCAGCATAGGGTGATGCTTTTCTTGAGCTTTTGAATCCACAAGTACCCGCGGAGGACCAGAAAACCACCCGACCCTGCGGGTCTGTAACAGTTATAATGGTATTGTTGAAACTAGCTTGAACATGAATAACTCCTTTTGTTATTCTACGTGCACTCTTCCGTAAACTAAAACGCGCATTCCTACGCAAACCAATCCGCACTTTCCTACGTGAACCAATTTTTGGTATAGCTTTTGTCATATTTTATTATCTCATAAATATGAGTTAGAAATAACAAAAAGAAAAAAAGATACAAAGATATCCGTTTCAGGGTAAAATATATCCTTTACTTTAATTATTTTATTTGGAATTTGGACATTTCCGCGGGTACTTTTTTTACTTTTTAGAAAGTAAAGTTCTTTTTCGAAAGATTACCCCTGTCTTTGTTTATGCTTCGGGTTGGAACAAATGACTCTAATTCGTCCACGCCTACGAATCAGTCGACATTTTGTACAAATTTTACGAACAGAAGCTCTTATTTTCATATTTCCGTATTCCTTTCTTAAACTATGAATCTAATCTTTGGAAAAAATAAGTCTCTTCGCTTGAATTTTGGAACTTTGAATTTATTACCCTAGAAAAAAAAAAGAAAAACCTAATTCTTTGAATCTTTGGTATCCTTCAAATCTTCGGTATCCTTCAAATCTTCGGTATCCTTCGAGTCTTCGGTACGCTTCGAATCCTTATGGGGAAGTCTATAAATTATACGTCCCTTGCTTGAATCATAACGACTTACTTCAATTTTGACCCTATCCCCCATCAGTATTCGTATAGAACTAGACCGGATCTTTCCTGAAATATAGCCCAGAATGATGGTGTCATTCTCTAGGCGAACGCGGAACATTCCGTTGGGTAGGGCTTCCGTAACTAAACCTTCGAAAGTGACTTTTGCTTCTCTCGGGTTTTTTTTTTCTCTCCTATTTTTTTTTTCTGTCATATTTTTTTTTCTCCTATTTTTCTATTTTGATTTTCAAATAAAAAAAAACGTTGTATTTTTATTTGAAAAATAGGAAGTTCGAGATAGAATTCGGGTACTATAGGAGGGGCGATTACCATATATAACATAAGACTTCCCCCCCAATTCTGTTTAGTCGAGCTTCTCGATCTGTCATTATACCTCGAGAAGTAGAAAGAATAGCAATTCCCATTCCGCCCAAAACTTTAGGAATTCCTTGATAGTTGGCATAAATTCGTAAGCCGGGTCGGCTGATACGCTTTAAAAAGGTTCTAGTTCTATATATTCCTTTTCTAGTCTTTCTCTTTTGATGTCGCAAAGTTGAAACCAAGAAATATCTGTTACTTTCCTGATGTTTCCGAACACTTTCAATAAAACCCTCTCGTAGAAGTATTTTAACAATGTTTTCGGTAATATTTGTAGATACTACTCGAACTGTTCCTTTTTTATTCATGTCCGCGTTTCTTATAGAGGTTAGTAAATCAGCAATAGTGTCCTTGCCCATAAGACTCTAATTCTAGGTTCCTCCTAATTTTTCTATAATCAACATGTTTTCTTTTTTTTTTTATTTTGGATTTTAAAGCATATACGTGAAACACAATCTACTAATTTTTTCTTTGATCTATATCTTGCCTACTAGTATTTATAATACTTCAGGAGCTAATGAAACTATTTTAGTAAAATTCAACTCTCTCAATTCCTCGGCGATCGCGCCAAAAACTCGAGTTCCTTTTGGATTTCCTTTTTGATCAATGATAACCGCTGCATTGTCATCATAGCGTATTATTATACCGTCTTCGCATTTGAACTCTTTACATGTACGTACAATTACAGCTCGAATTACTTCGGATCTTTCTAGAGGCATTTGGGGCACTGCGTCTTTGATTACAGCAACAATAACATCACCAATACGAGCATATCGCTGATTACTAGCAGCTCCTATGACTCGAATACACATCAATTTTCGAGCTCCACTGTTATCTGCTACATTTAAAAGGGTCTGAGGTTGAATCATATTATTTTGATTTCAATTTGTTATTTCAATGCAAAAGGATGAAAGAAATATTGTCTTTCCAGAAAGAAAAACCTGGTTTTTTTATCTTCAATACTCCTTTTTTTGGGTTCTATATCTCTATCTCTAATCGAAGAAATTGACTTCGTATGGGCATTTTACTGGCAGCTATGGAGATAGCTGCTCTAGCTACAGTTTCGGATACTCCGCCCATTTCATAAAGTATTCGACCTGGTTTAACAACGGCTACCCAATATTCGGGGGATCCCTTTCCTGAGCCCATACGTGTTTCCGTGGGTCTTAGTGTAACCGGTTTGTCGGGAAATATACGTACCCATAGTTTTCCACCACGACGTGCATATCGTGTCATTGCTCTTCGTCCTGCTTCTATCTGTCTCGACGTGATCCAAGCGGGTTCAAGTGCTTGAAGAGCATATCTACCAAAACAAATACGATTGCCTCGGCAGGATTTTCCCTTCATTCTTCCTCTATGTTGTTTACGAAATCTGGTTCTTTTGGGGTTATAGTCGATGGTTCTTTCTTAGTTCCATCTCTACTGCAAAACTGGACATGAGAGTTTCTTCTCATCCAGCTCCTCGCGAATGAAATGAGAAAGCGTGCAAATTTCTCTAATTCCATAATATTTTGGAATATTATGGATAGATGCACATTAATAGATAATAGAAAAAGTTAGGGTTTTTTTAATATTGAATTTGTTAAAATAGATAAATATATAGTCAAGAAAGAAGATCTAGAATATATCTAGATGTGTGTGTCTATTTATCTATATTCTATATTTATGGATAATGTAATCTTTCTTAACAAAAAATCTCCTTATTTTTACTCTTATTGAATCGCGGTAAAGTATTCTAATTCAATAAAGATTTCGCGGGCGAATATTTACTCTTTCCTGTCTTATTTGTTAATTTATATTATAACCTTACCAAATAAGGCAATTTTTTTGGTTTGTTCCGCCATCCCACCCAATGAAGTATTAGGATTCTTTTCAATAAAATCCTATGCAGTCATAGGTTCTGTCGTTCCCACTACTTCTCCTTTAATGGTTAGGTCTGAATCCCACAATGGAGCTTCCAAAAAATTTCTTTCCGAGTCAATTTTCTCAGTTTTATTAACCCGGGCCGCTCTTTATTATTGTTTTAAATTTGTATTTCTTGTTTCAAGTTACGATTTCGAATTCTCTGTTATTTTTATTATATTGATGCTTTATCACATTGCCTTTTATGATGTAACTCATAGACCATACATATTGGAATCCTATATCTTTCTTATTCCTCTTCTTTCTTTCTATCATCCCTCCTTTTATCCACATCCCTTTAGTTTTGCTTCACAACCTAGAATCCATTTTCTTTTTTAGAGAAAAAATTGCAGTTGCTACAACTATATGATAGATCTACTCATTTATGATAGATGTATCATATAGTGACTGTTTCTTAGTTAGGATCTCGACAATACGAAGCAATAGGTTGGTTATTAGTTAATTTTCTATAATTACTAAGTTTTTTTCTTTTTCTATTTATAGTAGGGTTCAGTCAATTTTTTTGAATCTCCATTTTCGACTCTAAAGAAAAAACTAACGAGTCACACACTAAGCATAGCAATTATATTAAAAGATTTATCAATTTTCATTAAATCTTATAGAAAGAGGTAGAATTTCTTCTTCTTTTTCAGGGATTTCAGGAAAAATAAGGCTCTTGTCATTTTTTATTCTATCACTGAACAGAATGGGAAGACAAGGCTAGTTATTCTTCGTCTATGAATATCCAAATTTTTACACCTAATACTCCATAGATAGTTCGAATTGGATAGCAGCAATAATCAATTTTAGCGCGAATTGTTTGGAGGGGAAGTCTACCCTTTTTGATGCATTCGGCACGTGCAATTTCTTTCCCTGCGAGACGACCTGCAATTTTTACTTTTACTCCCCTTATATCTGCTTTTTGAGTTAATTCAATGGCTTTTTTCATTGCCTTTCGGAATGAAACTCTATTTTTTAATTGGAAAGCTATATATTCTGCAAGAATGCTAGGTTGTCTATAAGGTTCTTTAACTTTTTCAATAGCAATATTAAGTCTCTGGTTTACAGAATTAACTTCCTTTTGTAGATCTTTCTCTAATTCTTCGATTGCTCCTTTTTTCTTTAATAAATTGGGGAATCCAATATGGATTATTACGTGGATCGTATCGATTTCTTTTTGAATTTCTATATGTGTAATTACTTCGGAACTTGAGCCTGAGTCCATTTTTCTATTATGTGTAATTACTTCGGAACTTGAGTCTGATTCTATTTTTCTATTCGAGCCTTTTTTCCTATTCTTTTGTATATAGTTCTTGATACAATTCCGTATTTTTTTATCTTCCTGTAGACCTTCAGAATAATTTTTTGGTTGTGCGAACCAAAAGGAATGGTGATTTTGGGTTGTACCAAGTCTGAAACCGAGTGGATTTATTTTTTGTCCCATATTTTTCTATTCTATTTTTTTTTTTACTGGGAATCGAAATCTTAGATGGATCTAAAGATTATTTAGATTTCTTTACTATATTTAGTACAATTGTTATATGACACATGGTTTTTTTTATGGGAGAACTACGTCCTCGAGCTCGAGGTCTGAATTTTTTCATAATAGTACTCCTACTGACTTCGGCTTTAGTGATGAATAAATTCGCTTTGTCGAAATCCCTATAATGAGTAGCATTTGCTGCTGCCGAATAAACCAACTTTAGGATGGGATAAGATGCTCGATAAGGCATGAGGTTCAGTATCATAACAGTTTCTTCGTAGTAACGCCAGCGAATCTCATCAAGAACTCTTTGTGCTTTGAAAACAGACATATGGATGCGTTTTTGTGCTTTGAAAACCCGTTCGAACTTAAGTAGACGATCGGTTGGAACTTTCCTTGCGAGTTTCCTTAGCCCATTCTTCTTCTTCTTTATTCTAGGGGTATACTTTACCAGTTTGAAACTTGTCATAAATAAGGTTATTCCCCGCCTACCTTTGTTTGTTTGTTTTTTTTTATTTTGAATCTTTCTATTCTGAATTCAGTTAACGACGAGATTTAGTATCTTTTCTTGCACTTTCATAACTCGTGAAATGCCGAGTAGGCACGAATTCCCCCAATTTGCGACCTACCATAGGATTTGTTATGTAAATAGGTATATGTTCCTTTCCATTATGAATCGCGATTGTATGGCCAACCATTGCGGGTAGAATGCTAGATGCCCGGGACCACGTTACTATTGTTTCTTTCTCCTCCTTCATATTGACCTTTTCGATTTTTGCCAATAAATGATGAGCTACAAAAGGATTCGTTTTTTTTCGTGTCACAGCTGATTACTCCTTTTTCCATTTTAAAGAGTGGCATTCTATGTCCAATATCTCGATCGAAGTATGGAGGTCAGAATAAATAGAATAATGATGAATGGAACAAAGAGAAAAATCCTTTAGCTGGATAAGGGGCGGATGTAGCCAAGTGGATCAAGGCAGTGGATTGTGAATCCACCATGCGCGGGTTCAATTCCCGTCGTTCGCCCATCGCATTATTGCAAATTCCAAAAATGCAATTTTCCATATTCCTAGTTACGTATTTACTTACGGCGACGAAGAATAAAACTATCACTATATTTTTTCCTTTTCCTAGTTCTTCTTCCAAGCGCAGGATAACCCCAAGGGGTTGTGGGTTTTTTTCTACCAATGGGGGCTTTCCCTTCACCGCCCCCATGGGGGTGGTCCACAGGGTTCATAACTACCCCTCTTACTACGGGGCGTTTACCTAGCCAACACTTAGATCCGGCTCTACCCAAACTTTTTTGGTTCACCCCAACATTACCCACTTGTCCGACTGTTGCTAAGCAATTTTGGGATACCAAACGGACCTCCCCAGATGGTAATCTTAAAGTGGCCGATTTACCCTCTTTTGCAATCAGTTTCGCTACAGCACCTGCTGCTCTAGCTAATTGCCCACCCCTTCCACGTGTGATTTCTATGTTATGTATGGCCGTGCCTAAGGGCATATCGGTTGAAGTAGATTCTTCTTTTCTCTCAAAAAACCCCTTCCCAAACTGTACAAGCTTCTTCCAAAGCATACAGCTTTCTAGATGTATATGACGATCTCTAGACAGATGGATCTTATATGAATCGTATGATGAAGTACCACATGAGTGGATATATAGGAAAGGAATCCAAATCTGCCGAATCGCTCATGTTATGATCTTCTACATCCTAGGTCTCCGCGTTCCGTCATCTGGCTTATGTTCTTCATGTAGCATTCAGATCGAATGACTCTATGAAATTACGTCGATACTTCCACATATTATGGGTAACGTAGGAGACATCCCTATTTTCCCCGGGGGGTCTTAATTACCACTGCTTAGCTTTCAATTCGCCTCTGACCATCAAATTAAATGTGAATAACCCGTCCTCCTCTCTTTGAAACAAGGGGCGCTTCCGGTTCTGTGCGTGCTTCAAACAATTTTGTCTTCTCCATATTACCATATCTCTAGAGTCAATAATTTTCTATGAGGAACTACTGAACTCAATCACTTGCTGCCGTTACTCAACAGTTTTCTGTTGAGGTCTATCCCGTAGAGGTAGTCAAATTGGATCAGTGATCGATTTCTAGGTTTCGTCGTAAACCTAATTGGTTACTTCCAATTACGTAAATCAATAGTTCAAACCGCACTCAAAGGTAGGGCATTTCCCATTGATATAGGAACTTTTGTACCAGAAACAATAGTATCTCCAATTATAGCCCCTCTGGGATGTAAAATATATCTCTTCTCACCATCCCCATAGTGTATGAGACAAATGTATGCATTTCGATTAGGGTCGTATTCTATGGTTACGATTCTACCAGATATGTCTTTTTGATTCCGTCGAAAATCGATTTTACGGTATAGGCGCTTATGACCTCCCCCTCTATGCCTTGCGGTAATGATTCCTCTGGAATTACGACCTTTACCACAACGGTGCCGTCCATGGATCAAATTATTTCGTGGATTGGATTTCACTTGCCTGTCTACGGTTCCCTTGCGTGTGCTCGGGATAGGTGTTTTGTATAAATGTTTCGCCGTATTATTAAGTATTCTCCTTTAGTTTTTTTCTCTATCTAGAAGTGGAATAGAATAACCCGGTTGAAGGGTAATGATCATACGTCTGTAATGCATTGTATGTCCCAGAATAGGTCCCATTCTTCTACCCTTTCTGGGTAGTCGATGGCTATTCACAGCTACTACCTTAACACCAAAGAAGAGTTCGACCCAATGCTTTATTTCTGTCTTAGTGAATCCCGATTCGACATTAAAAGTATATTGATTCTTTCCCAATAAACGAAGACTTTTTTCTGTAAATACTGCGTATTTGATTCCATCCATAAATCGACTTTCCCTCCTATGCTCTGAGTTCCAGTATCGATAAGAATTCGAGTTCTTATTGTTCTTATGTTATGGTATGAATATACCATACCAATTCGTTATGTATGGATGATGGATGAGATTCCATGGATAGAGAGCCAGTTCCAATAGACTTATGGAACGTTCCCGTTCGCGTGCATCCAGCAGGAATTGAACCCGCAAATTTACCAATTATGAGTTGGGCGCTTTAACCATTCAGCCATGGATGCTTAACAGGGATCATCGTACATCGTAAATAACCAATTTTCATATAGAAAGACATATCATAGAAAAATGAAATCGAAAATATTCGGAGATGGCAAATATTCGGAGATGACTATGAAAACACCTCTCTGGATCCTCGAATTGAAAGAGAGATTGAGAGGGATCAAGAATCCTAATTCTCGCTATTTGGAATGGATCCAATTCTATTGAGTCTGACTCATAGTGATCATTTCTCTTTAGCAAAGAATGACCTTGGTTATCAAAGGATTGAACAACCGGGATCCATTTACTTATGATACCTAGTTGACATTGATAACAAGGATCTAATGAATTATGAGTTTAATAGATCCTCTTTAGCAGAAAGACGTATATTCCTTGCTCATTATCAGACAATCACTTATTCCCAAACCTCGTGTGGGGCTAATCGTTTTCATTTACCATCTCATGGAAAACCCTTTTCGTTCCGCTTAGCCCTATCGGGTATTTTAGTGATAGGTTCTATAGGAACTGGACGATCCTATTTGGTCAAATACCTAACGAAAAATTCCTATTTTCCTTTCATTAAGGTACGAGGGCTTCTTATTCCACAAGAACGAAAGCACCTTTTCATTCTTTCATATACTAGGGGTTTTTACTTGGAAAAGACAATGTTCCATACTAAAGGATTCGGGTCCATAACCACGAGTTCCAGTGCACTAGATCTTGTAGCACTTAGCAACGAGGCCCTATCCATTAGTATTCCACATAAGAAATCCATTATAGAAACTAATACAATTAGATTAGCTCTTCATAGACAAACTTGGGGTTTGCGAGCCAAGGTAAGACCGGCTCGGGATCATGGGACCCTTTTCTATCAGATAGGAGGGGCTCTTGTACAAAATAGACTTCTAAGTAATAACCCCATAGAATCTATCTATATAAAGAGGCAATCGTGTCAGGAAGCGGGTTTTTCTTTGGCCAAAGGGTACTTCGAACTTGGAACGAGCATGAAGAGATTAACGAGACTTCTTTCTCTTTTGAGTTTTTCTGGCGGACCGGTCGCGCAAGATCTTTGGTCTTCCCCCGGAACCGATGAAAAAAAGTGGGTCGCTTCTTATGGACTCGCTCAGAATGATTCTTCTCTATCTATAGTTCATGGCCTATTAGAAGTAGAAGGTGCTCTGGTGCAATCCTTACCGACAGAAAAAGATTGCAGTCAGGTTGATAATAATTGAGTGCCATTACTTCGTCGGTCCGAACCAAGGAATCCGTTAGAAATGTTTTGAAATGGATATTGTTCTCTCTTTGATCAGGGATTGCTATATGAAAAGAAGTGGAGTTTGAAAAAGGGAACGGAATGGTCAAACCGGAACTGCTAGAGGAACGAATTTTCAATAGCATAACTTGGGCTCCTAGAATATGGCGCCCTTGGGACAATCTATTTGATTGCAGGGTTTTGTTCCGAAGCAAAGATATCCGCGGAGGCCGGTTCGTTCGTCCTATTCTGATATTCAGGACCAAGAGGTACTGGATTCTCTTTCGGATAGGCCCTGAAAGGAGAAGAAAGGCTGAAATGCCAACGGATCTCTGTCTATTCTCTAATTCACCCGATCCGATAGTACCCGTTTTTGGAACGTCCAGTGCCAAAGTCACTGAATGGGTAAGTCACCAATCCAATCCCTTTGACAAATCGGGTGTCATATTAGATATCATATTCTATATATATAGAAATATCATAGAATAGACATATAGAATTTTTGGTCGGGAAATTCGAATGAATCATTGAGTGAAAAAGGAGCAAAGAATGACAAAAGACGAGACTCTACTAGTCTTCACTCTTGTGGTTTCCTCGGTTTCTGTTTTCTTATTCGGGATCTTGCTTTTCATGGTTCTCATCTCTGCAACTCGCGATTTTCGCGAGAGAACCAAATCCAAGTTGGTGAAGATCATGATTTG